TGGTAATAAAAATGTATTGTTCTGAGGTATATCAAGATTAAGCTTTTGGTTCATATTTCGTCGACCAATTCTTCCCAATTCACACCTTTGTTGAAAAAATTTTTTTTGTAATTCTTTACATAAAGATTCAGAAAATACTGGATCTCCACCAACACAAGCAAATTGTCGATAAAATTCTAAAATGGCATTTTCTTTTGACCCGATTTTTTTTTTATCCTTGTCATTTAGGAAAGACACGAAAATTTCAGGATAACAAACATTCTCTAGAATTTCGCTTAAATTCGAACCCATAGCTGATGATAGAACTAGAATAGATATTTTCTGTTTCCTACTTACACGAGCCCATATCCTTGCTTTTCTATCAATCTCTAATTCGAATCTCCCCCCCCAATCTGATATTATAGTGCCTGTATACACCGAAATTCCGTTAGGGTCCAATTCTGAACGATAATAGATACCGGGGCTTTGCAATATTTGATTGATTACAATTCGGTATATTCCATTTACTATAAAAGTTCCCAGAGAATTCATTAGAGGAATATTTCCAATAAAAATAGTTTGTTCTTGTATGTTCCGACAACTTTTCCAAATTAATCCCGCGGATACATATAATTCAGCAGAATATGTAAGCGATTCATATACAGCATCTTTTTCGTTTATAAAGGGTTCTAATAATTGATATGTTTCTACAAATAATTGAAATTCAATTTCTTGATCTGTATCCTCTATTTTTGGAAACTTAAAAAGCCCCTCTGTTAAGCCCTGATCAATGAATCTACAAAACCCTTCAAATTGTATCTGATTCAATCCAGGTAGTGTAGACATTCCTTCATTTTCACTCTCAAGCATTTTGAACTTCCCCGTGAATTTTATAGAAAAATATTCCATGATTTGCTGTCATTCTTCATCAAATCACATGAATCAATTTAGTAATAATGGAATTTCTGTTCTTTTTACTGAATTACATGAAATTGTACCTAACTCTGTGTATGAAATACTTATTCTGAAAAGAGGAATAAATAATTCTGAAAAGAGGAATAAATAAAATCGAATTTTACACTCAACTTCGAAGGAAGGAATTTGCAACAAAACAAACAGATAGAATCGAAATTCTAATCTAAAAATGGAAATGAATTGAAAAATTCGACCTGGATTTTAAGGTTTTTTAAGGAATATCAAAAAAAATACATTCCATTTCTATCAGTATTAATTTCTATCATTATTATAATATTACATATTCCAATTCAATCGGATACCAGAAAAAAATGAATTCGGGATTTGTTCTGCTCAATGAGATAAGGATCTAATAATCCGAAACAATATAGAATTCATTTTTTTAAACTTCACCTTTTTTTATTGTTCAAAAAAGAATTAGAAAAAGAGGAGAAACATTTTTGACTTTTTGGGGAGAATACGATTAGAGTGTGTAATAAGATTTGTATGTATTAATATAGATCTAACTCTAGCTATAGTTAGCTATCTATATCTATATATATAGATAGATAGAATAGATAGATCTATGTCTAACTTTATTGCAGTCATATCCGTTCGGGACAACACATAACACGTCGTGTTAATTTTTTTTTCTATTCAATCTATTTAATAGAAAAAATTGAAAAAAAGGAGGGGGCGCCAGAATTTTTTGAGAATTCCGTATTCGTATAGTATAGGTATTATATATATATATAGATAAGATACCCGATTAGATAATACCTGTGTAACAATTCAAATTTATGTTCTAGGGTTTACATATACTGACAGTTGCTGTTATAATTGGAATAGAGAAAGTTTTTTCAATAAAAAAAAGAAAGAAATATTGGTTAGTTATGTATCCATTTTTATTTTCTTATCTCACTAAGTATCTCATTAAGAAATGAAAAAAGGATATTCAAATATTCAAGAATTATTCATAAATTAATAGTTAACGGTTGCAATTTGTCCCGAGATTTTTTTCTTTTGTAACAGAAGGTGTAAGCTTGTTTTTTTTTTATTTCATGTTTTTTCAGTTCAATAAAAAAAAGGGGGATATTCTCATATATTTCATATAGAAATATATATACTGGCGGCATGGCCGAGTGGTAAGGCGGGGGACTGCAAATCCTTTTTCCCCAGTTCAAATCCGGGTGTCGCCTGATCGACAAGAGATTTGAAATATTGTATTACATTATATTTTTTTTATGCTTAATGTTTTCCGGTTTTACTTAAAATAATAGAAAAGAACTTTTGATATGTTCTAATAGAGTGGATTCTGGTTTTTCGTCAATGGCGTTAGCCCAGAATCCTTTTTTGACTCTGTACCAACAATTCCACTATTATTATAGTATTTTGAGTGAATAATCCAAAAGAAAAAAAATACAAGAAAAATTTTTGAACAATTTTTGAACAATAAAGAATAAAAAAATTCCTTCATATTGATAGATAGGAGACAAAATTTACATGGATATAGTAAGTCTTGCTTGGGCTGCTTTAATGGTAGTTTTTTCTTTTTCCCTTTCCCTCG